CTTGCATATCTTTACCCGGTTTCCAAATTAATCCTGCGGGTACATATAATTCAGAAGAATATGTGAGTGATTCATACACAGCATCTCTCTCTTTTATCAAAGGTTCTGCCAATTGATATGTTTCTACAAATAATTGAAATTCAATTTCTTGATCTGTATCTTCAATTTTTGGAAACTTATGAAGTTCTTCGGTCAAACCCCGATCAATGAACCTACAAAATCCCTCAAATTGTATCTGACCAAATCCTGGTATTGTAGACATTCCCTCATTTCTATCCCGGAGCATCTTAATTAAGTTTCCCGTTTCTCGAAAAATCCCATTATTGGCTCACTCTTCATCGAACCATATGGGTCGACCGAGCAATGATGGAATGTATATTCTTTTTACTGAATCGCATGAAATTTTATCCAACTTCATATATGTATGTATGAAATACGTATAGGGGAATAAAGAGAATTTTCTACTCAAATTCGAATTTACGACGGATACAAATGGAAATGGATTAATAAAAGATTTCTGGAAACGAAATTCCCTCACTTCAACTTATGGCCTCTTAGATAGAAAATAAAAAAGGATTCTATTTATACCTATCATTATGATATTATGATCGGATTGGGTACTTGAAATAGATTCAGGATTTGATCCATTCTGTATGAATGAGATAAAGACAGGATAATTAGAAATAGTATCGAATGGATTTTCGGACTTAACTTATTTCATTAATTCCATTGTTAAAAAAAAATTGCAAAGAAAAGAGGAATTTATATCCCTTTTAGAATTAGTAGAATATGATTGAGGTGCGTAAGAAGAGAAGAGTTTGATTTATACTTATTAAGTACACATCCGGATATAGCTATTTCGCTATCCGCATATCCCATCTTTTATCGCAGTTCCATTTGCAGCAACAGAAGCCGTGCTATATCTTTTGATCGAATTTTGATTCCATCTATTCAATGAAAAATATTGAATGCAAAATTCAAACACGACGATTCACTAGAAGATATAAGAGGGGATAGGCAGATAAGGCACCTGACTAGTGACAATTTATCTTCTAGGGTTTACATACACACATAATTGTTGTTATAATTGAAATTGAAAAAGATTCATTATTGAAAATAATTGATACGGATTAGTCGGATATCCATTTTCTTTTCTTATTTCTTTAAGAAAGAATTGAAGATCAAAATAAAAAAGACGTTAATGAATTCGCAGTGAATAGTTCATGGTTCCAATTTTCCCTTATTTTTGATTCCTTCGTTTGGGTGGGAATCTATTTTTTTTTTTTTGAATCGAAAAAAGAAAACAGTTTAGTAACCCCCCCCAAAAAAAAAAGAATATTTCCATTTATATCGATTTTGTTTGTATCGTTTTGGCGGCATGGCCGAGTGGTAAGGCGGGGGACTGCAAATCCTTTTTCCCCAGTTCAAATCCGGGTGCCGCCTGATCAACAAAAGATACGGAACCTTTAACCCCGCTAATAGAACTCAAGAAAATCTTGCCCGGCAGAAGCGCATAGGCATATGCATAGGTAAAGGTCTGTCCATACTTAATTTCTAGAATCTAGAGGTTCCATAAAAGACTTTCATTTTTTTGTTTTGTTACTTATGAAAGGCAACAAAACAAAAAAATGAAAGTCTTTTTCCTACATGTTCCATTAATCACATTCCCTTAAGACTTCCGAAGTAGTTATATATCTTGTTTATGCTTAATACTTTCCGATTCTACCAGAAATCATATAGGATTTTGTTAGGAGTACATTTATTGTATTGGTTCACCAATTAGGTCAGAATTCGATTTTGACTCTTCACCATTGATTCCGCTATTATTAGTGATCAATAATGGAATAATTCTTTCATATTCATAAAGAAAAGATAGGGGACATAATTTACATGGATATAGTAAGTCTCGCTTGGGCTGCTTTAATGGTAGTATTTACTTTTTCCCTTTCACTTGTAGTATGGGGAAGAAGTGGACTCTAGTAGTACTACTAATTAAGTTGAATAATCGAATTGTATCAATTTTGAATAGATCATTATGCGAAGCGTTTTTTTTTTTTTAATATCTCCATTTTCCAAAGAAATTCCACTGGAACCGGACAATAGATGAATAATAGACTTTTGATCAAACAAATATTTCAATGATTTGATTCCGATATTACTCGTATTTAATTTAGAAACTCAAAACTCAAAGGAATACACAGAATAGGAAAATTTTTCCAACCGAATTCTTCCTATTCCTAAATATTCCATTTCGACGAACCCACTCTTACTCTTACCAGAATTATAGATATTACAATGAGGAATAACGAACCCATATTTCTTTTCTCTTTTTGATTTGTTTTCCTATTTGACTGTTCAAAGGAGAAGCCGTTCTGGCTATTACATAGATACGAGCTTTCTACTGTATTAGAGGCAACATAGTGGTTATACAAAGAAGCACTACGCATAAGAAGATGTTGCTTGTGTTGGGCGAGCCATGCCCACTTACCGTTTATACTTCCACAAATTTGATTTATGCTTTATTTATTAACTCACCTCATGTCGTGGTTCAAACATGAAAAATCTGTGGGGTTTACTACTCCTTTTCCAAACAAACCCTAAGAAGTGATTATAGAACCCCTTGGATCATCTGTTAACAGCTCAATCAATTACTTCTTTGGTTGGTGTTAAAAAAAAAATGACTTGGTTTTTGTTATATAATATATGACCATACGACTCTTCCTTCCCCCATTGATTGTTTCTATGGATCTCGGGATCCGTGTTGAGAATAATCCTAAATCTAGTAATTTGAAGAGTTGAAGTTCGATTATTTCCGATTGATCAGAATCAACACAAATACATGTAGCGAAGAAATCGAATTGGGGTGTCATTTCTATGTACATATATGAAATATACATGTCAATATATGTACCTAATTCATAGGTACATATATCGACAATCATATATGGATCTATATTCTAAATTGGTCTCTATTAAGACCATATCTTTATATAATACAACTGTATATAATACATTAATGGATAGTGTGGTAGAAAGGTTCATATAGTCCTTTCTACTACACTATCCAGTATACTTAGACTGCTGGTTCCAGTCCGCTCATTTCATTTAAATCCCTTCCGTTTATTCAATCATTATTAAGAGCTAATAAGTCAAAGTTTCAGCCAAATTAATCATTTTGACTAACTGTTTTTACGTAGATGATAAGTAAAAAAGCAGTAGGAACTAGGATGAACAGCGCAGTAGCAATAAATGCGAGAATATTGACTTCCATAATCTCATCGGTTTTTTTGCTTCGCAATAACTCGGGATCTAATCCCATAGAAGAAACGATTTCTCCTCTAATGTAAATTCAATGGGATGGATTGCATCTTGATGATACTCAATCGGATCAATATTATGAATAACAATATCTGATCTATTAAATCGATTCATCGTCGAGAATTGAATAGTATAACATAGGAAGATCTTTTATCCATATTAAATGCAAAGTGAAATTCCCGATCCAATCTGGAATCCCATCGATTTTATCATCTTTTTTCTACTCTTTATTTTTTTTTTCTATAACCAACCAATCAGCGTCCTTATAACAATCATCTAATCTAAGGGCGAAGTGTCATCTGACCGGTACGATCTTCCATCGGCCACAGACCTAAACAGTAGGAAAAAGAGACGAGTTCGAAACCAAGTTTTTTTAATGATCCAATCTTCTTTGAAGACTGATAAATGTCATAAAAAAGGGTCCCAGGTATAAAAAAGATCGAATATTCCGACAAATTCACTATTTTCTTTAGTTATTTTTTTTTTCTTTTGTTTGTTTTAAAAGGTCCCATCGACGAAAGAAAAAAAAAAAAATAATGCATTCCCTTCCTAGAAACAAGAGGGGCGGATCTTTATTTGATCCTTCTTTATTAGTCTCCTTCCTTGGATTGGAACTGGGATACGTACATCCAAACTTCAACATTCAATTTGGATGAGATAAGATAAATTGTTTTCCATTATTAATTAAGGTTACACAAAAAAAAATTGGAACTAGAAGCTAGAAAAGGGATTTTCGTCTCAAATATGTCCCAGTCGGGCTAACTTCATCCATTTAATTGTGTATCGTAACGAATACAATTTGATTTATATGTAGCCCTCAGAAACATATAGGTATTCTATTCTATTTCATAGATCAGGAGCAATCGCAAAAGCGAAAGCAGTATTGTCTCTCTTGGAATCATGAGTATGGTGATACCTCCGACTACATATGTCTCTCTCCCATCAATCGATATTAATTGAAGTACTTGGAATTCCCATCTTTTTTTTTTTCATTCGAATCAAAAAAAGATGGGAATTTAGGATCCCTTCGGGTAACTGGATCCTGTTCCTTGTCCCCTTTGTGTGAAGAAAGGGGAGAGAGAAATTGATGAATTCACCGCATCGGATCCGAGGTCGGGACTGACGGGGCTCGAACCCGCAGCTTCCGCCTTGACAGGGCGGTGCTCTGACCGATTGAACTACAATCCCAGGGCGAGGTGTACAGCATACCTATTTTTATGATTTCATTTGAATCATTTCTATTTCAAATAGTCGTCTTATAACATAAAGACGACTATTTGAAATACTGCACATGGATGGATATGGACTATAGTGAGAATGACGGGATTACTAGTAATCCCGTGGTTATTGGAAATAACCAGATCCGAACATGGTAGAAATCAAAAAATGGGATATCACAGAAAAATGGGGACCCATTTTTGGCTTGGCTATCGGACACTTCTGAGGGACAAATTTGGTTATATAATTCTTATGGATCGGCGAATTAGTGGGCCGAGCTGGATTTGAACCAGCGTAGACATATCGTCAACGAATTTACAGTCCGTCCCCATTAACCGCTCGGGCATCGACCCAGGAAGAAAATTTCGAGGTTTATTGAGAATCCATGATTAACTTCCTTTCGTAGCACCTTACCCCCAGGGGAAGTCGAATCCCCGCTGCCTCCTTGAAAGAGAGATGTCCTG